ATTGTTCCTATCCAGTTCGAACTATTTATGGGGTATTAGGAATCAAAGTTTGGATATTTCTAAACAACGACTAATTTACTTTTCCTTATTTTTAGCGTTCCATCTTTTGATAAAAGAAAAAATGACGAATTCTTATTACATTCTTATTCCCAAAAAAGAAACGACAAATTTGATAAGATTTAATAAAAAAATTGATTAATTATTTTATAGTGAAGGAGTTGCTATGCTTAGTGTGTGACTCGTTGGTTTTTTTTTTTTGAGTGGTTAAATTTCTACAAGAATTCGTAGAATTAATTACTAAAGAATTAATAACCTACTCATCGCTTACCATTATCTGGATATAAATAACCGCGGAAAATAGAAAATCAAGATAAAGATCTATGTGGTGATATAATTATAGCAACTGAAATAAAAAAGAATCTGATTATTAGTTGGAAAGCAATAAGAATATACAGATAAATGAAGGGGTGAAAGAAAGATAGAAAAAAAGATATCAATGATATAGAATTCTACTATGTAAAGGTCTATGGGTCATTTCATAAAAGGTAGTGTAATAAAGCATCAATATTCTAAATTCATCCATATATGGATGAATATATTCCTAGAATAGACAAATCAAGAGCTGCGAATCAATAAAACTGAGAAGGTTGATTCAACAAAAAAGAATAAAATAAATAAGAAAATTTTATGAAAATAAAATCTTATTAATATTAAAGAGGCTCCATTGTAGAATTTAGACCTAACCATAAATCGAAAAGCGATGGGAACGATGGAACCTGTGAATACCTAAGATTATATTAAATTTCATAATCTTACTGATTCATTAGATGGGATGGCGGACGGAACTAAGAATTCATTATTTTTTGAGGAGTTGTGAACTAACCCAACATTACATCTTAAATTTATAATGAAAGAGTAAATATTCGCCCGCGAAAATGTGGATTTTTTTTTTTTGTTAAATATTTTTGAATCGATTTATTCGCGAGGAGCCGTATGAGGTGAAAATCTCATGTACGGTTCTGTAATAGAGATGGAATTGAGAAATAACCATCAACTATAACCCCAAAAGAACCAGATTCCGTAAACAACATCGAGGAAGAATGAAAGGAAAAGCCTATCGAGGTAATAAAATTTCCTTCGGAAAATATGCTCTTCAGGCACTTGAGCCCGCTTGGATCACATCTAGACAAATAGAAGCAGGGCGACGGGCAATGTCACGAAATGTTCGCCGAGGTGGGCAAATATGGGTACGCATATTTCCAGACAAACCTGTTACAGTAAGACCTACCGAAACGCGTATGGGTTCGGGAAAAGGATCTCCCGAATATTGGGTAGCTGTCGTTAAACCCGGCAAAATACTTTATGAAATGGGAGGGGTCCCAGAAAATATAGCTAGAAAGGCTATTTCAATAGCGGCATCCAAAATGCCTATACGAACTCAATTCATTCTTTCAGAATAATCATTAGAACGAAAGAACGAAATAGGTCTTTAGTATGAAAAAAATGGTAATTGTTGGTTTCTTTTTTTTTTTTGAACACAGAATATTTTTTTTACTTCAACTTTTTCACTAAAAGATATAAAAAATCATATGATTCAACCTCAAACCTATTTAAATGTAGCCGATAATAGCGGAGCCCGCGAATTGATGTGTATTCGAATCATAGGAGCTAGTAATCGACGGTATGCTTATATTGGTGACATTGTTGTTGCTGTAATCAAAAAAGCAGTACCAAATTCATCTTTAGAAAGATCTGAAGTGATCAGGGCTGTAATCGTACGTACTTCAAAAGAACTAAAACGTAGTAATGGTATAATAATAAAGTATGATGATAATGCGGCGGTTCTCATTGATAAAGAAGGAAATCCAAAAGGAACTCGAATTTTTTCCGCAATAGCCCGAGAATTGAGACAGTTAAATTTCACTAAAATAGTTTCATTAGCACCGGAGGTATTATAGTAATATGGACAAATTTTTATCAATAGTACAAGGTTATATTGAGAAGTTTTTATCAATAGTACAAGGTTATATTGAGAAGTTTTTAGAAATAGTACGAGGTTATATTGAGAAGTTTTTAGAAATAGTACGGCGTTATATTGAGAAATTTTTAGAAATAGTACGGCGTTATATTGCGAAGTTTTTAGGTATTGATAAGTTAGTAATTATAGTAATATTAATTACTAAATTAAAAAGAAAAAGGAATAAAATCTATATAATATATATTGAATTCAATATATAGATAGATTCAAAAATAAAAATTCGAATTCAGAATTCTATTTGTATAAAGTAAAAACTAAAAAAAAAATAGAATTCTGAATTCGATATAAGATTATATATATAGTTTATAAAGTTTATAATAGGTCATTCATTCATTTTCTTTCTATCTTTTTTTAGTTTTAGAATATTCTATATTATAGATTTACATTATACTGATTAGACTAATTAGAATAATATTTTCTATCTATATATATAGATAGAAAATATTATTCTATTCTGATATTCAATATTAGATATTATTCAATATTAGATATTTTATTGAATCAAAAAATAAACAAACAAAAAACAGGAGCACGTTTATTATATCGAAAGTAAGGAGCAATAATCTATCGTGGGTAAAGATACTATCGCTGATATGCTAACCTTGATACGCAATGCTGACATGAATAGAAAAAGAACGGTTCAAATACCACTTACTAATATCACTGAAAACATTGTGAAAATACTTTTACGAGAGGGTTTTGTTGAAAACGTTAGAAAACATCGAGAAAGCAACAACTACTTTTTAGTTTTAACTCTACGGTATAGAAGAAATAGGAAAGAATCGTATAAAACTTTTTTAAATTTAAAAAGGATCAGTACACCTGGTCTACGAATCTATTCTAAGTATCAACAAATTCCGAGAGTTTTAGGAGGAATGGGGATTGTAATTCTTTCTACTTCTAGGGGTATAATGACAGATCGAGAGGCTCGATTAGCAAGAATCGGCGGCGAAGTTTTATGTTATATATGGTAATGTTAAATTTGCCGATTTTCTATGAAAAAATTATATACATTATTGTAAATGGAGTAGAGAAAAAATGGATTTCTACTATTACTCCTGATACCTTAGTCAATGTGTGAAGAGGATTTAACTAGAATAGAAATAAAAATTCATGAAGATTAAATTACTGAATAACTTCTGAGGGTATGTTCCAGGTTGCTTTAGAGAATAAGTCACTTCATTTAATTTTTTAACTTTAACATGTTTTTTAGGAGGCACAATTTTAAGTTAAAAATGTAAGGAAAACCTATTTTCTTCCAATATATAGATTTGGCATAAAATTTTCGTTAAGGAGTTAAATTCAAAATATGAAAGTACGAGCCTCTGTTCGTAAAATTTGTGAAAAATGTCGATTGATCCGCAGGCGAGGTCGAATTATAGTAATTTGTTCCAACCCAAAACATAAACAAAAACAAGGATAATATTTTAACAAAAAAGGGCTTTCTATTAAAAAGAAAGTACCAAATGTACAAATACAAAAATGATATTAAATTAAAATTCAAATAAAAAATCTTATTCTTAAATAGTAAACAAAAAAATCTAAAAATTTAGATTCTATATTTGAATTTAGTCGATAGTTATAAGTATTCTAATTATTGGTTATTGGTTTATTTCAAAAATTGTATTCTATATTACTATATTAATCGAATTCTAGAATACAATAGAATAACTAGTTAGACAATAGTATAGTAAAGAATTCTTTTTTGATAGGAAATGGATATATCCATATATTTCGGACTTCTATTTTTAAAAATAATAAAAATGGCAAAATCTATACCAAAAATTGGTTCACGTAAAAATGGACGCATTGGTTCGCGTAAACATCCTCGTAAAATACCAAAGGGAGTTATTTATGTTCAAGCTAGTTTCAACAATACCATTGTGACTGTTACAGATGTACGAGGTCGGGTGATTTCTTGGTCCTCTGCCGGTTCGTGTGGCTTCAAGGGTAGACGAAGGGGGACACCATTTGCCGCTCAAACCGCAGCAGCAAATGCTATTCAAACAGTAGTAGATCAAGGCATGCAACGAGCAGAAGTCATCATAAAAGGTCCCGGTCTAGGAAGAGATGCGGCATTAAGAGCTATTTGTAGAAGTCGTATACTATTAAGATTTATACGGGATGTAACCCCTATGCCACATAATGGATGTAGGGCTCCTAAAAAAAGACGTGTGTAAAACTAAAAATAAACATTAAAGAAAGAGATTTCAAGAGAAATAAACAATTAAATCAAGAGTTTCATAAAAATATATTACTATGATTCGAGAAAAAGTTACAGTATCTACTCGGACACTACAATGGAAGTGTGTTGAATTAAGGCTAGACAGTAAGCGTCTTTATTATGGACGCTTTATTCTGTCTCCACTTATGAAAGGTCAAGCAGATACAATAGGCATTGCAATGCGAAGAATTTTGCTTGGAGAAATAGAGGGAACATGTATCACACGTGCAAAATCTGATAAAATACCACATGAATATTCTACCATAGTAGGTATTCAAGAATCAATACATGAAATTTTAATGAATTTGAAAGAAATTGTATTGAAAAGTAATCTGTATGGAACTCGGGACGCATCTATTTGTTTCAAAGGTCCTGGATATGTAACTGCTCAAGACATCATTTTACCACCTTCGGTGGAAATCGTTGATAATACACAACATATAGCTACTCTAACAGAACCTATTAATTTGTGTATTGAATTACAAATTGAGAGGAAGCGTGGATATCGTATAAAAACATTATCCAACATTCAAGATGGAAGTTATACTATAGATGCAGTATTTATGCCTGTTAGAAATGCAAATCATAGTATTCATTCTTATGTGAATGGTAATGAGAAACAAGAGATACTCTTTCTCGAAATATGGACAAACGGAAGTTTAACTCCTAAAGAAGCACTTTATGAAGCCTCCCGGAATTTGATTGATTTATTTATTCCTTTTTTACATGCCGAAGAAG